CTACTGTACGAATAGCATTTATAGCTGCTGCTTGAGCCGCATAAGGTGTCCCTCTTTTTGTGCCTTTGAATCCAGAAGTACCCGCGGAGGCCCAAGAAACTACCCGCCCTCGTACATCTGTAACAGTTACAATGGTATTGTTGAAACTTGCTTGAACATGAATAACACCTTTTGGTATTCTACGTCCATTCTTACGTGAACCAATACGCCCATTCTTACGCGAACTAATTCTTGGGATAGGTTTTGTCATATTTTATCATCTCATAAATATGAGTCAGAAATATACGGAAAGATACGGAGATATCCATCTCATGTTAAAACAGATTCTTTTACACTTACACGGGTCCTTCTTTTTATTTTAGAAAGTTCTTTATTTAGTTTAGAAAGATTACCCTTGTCTCTGTTTATGTCTCGGATTGGAACAAATCACTATAATCCGTCCACGCCTACGGATAAGTCGACATTTTTCACAAATTTTACGAACAGAAGCCCTTATTTTCATATTTCTTACCTTAATTCTGAATTTATTCCTTGGAAAAAGAAGTTTCTTTCTTTTTGTTAATTTAAAATTGTATCTTCACGAAAGTAATGTTTAAAAAAATCAACTAATAGTTCGAATCCTTGTTGCGAATTCTATAAATTATACGTCTCCCGTAAGTTAGAAAGAAAATTAAGATAACAGGAGGAAGGGGTGTAAGATCACCATATATAACACAAAATTTCTCCCCCGATTTTTTCTAGTCGAGCTTCTCGATCTGTCATTATACCTCGAGAAGTAGAAAGAATTACAATCCCCATTCCACCTAAAATTTTAGGAATTCGTTGATAGTTGGAATAGATTCGTAGACCTGGTCGGCTGATACGTTTTAAAATAGTTCTATATATTCCCTTTCGAGTCCTTCTATGTCGTAGGGTTAAAACCAAGAAACATTTGTTACTTTCCTGATGTTTACGAATGTTTTCGATAAAACCCTCTCGTAGAAGTATTTTCACAATGTTTTCGGTAATATTAGTAGATGCTATTCGAACCGTTCTTTTTTTATCCATGTCAGCATTTCTTATAGAAGTTATTATATCGGCAATAGTATCCTTACCCATGGTGAACTATAATTTTTGGTACCCCCTAATTTTGATATAATCAACATGTTTTTTATTATTATTTTTTTTTTTTTTTTTTATAAAAAATTTTTTTTTTATTAATTAAAAATATATGCGTGATACACAATCTACTAATTGACTTGACCCCTCTCGGATACCCCGTTATATCATAGTTAAATATACTATTAGTATTTATAATACCTCAGGAGCTAATGAAACTATTTTAGTAAAATTCAACTGTCTCAATTCCCGAGCGATTGCACCAAAAACTCGAGTTCCTTTTGGATTTCCTTCTTGATCAATAACAACCGCGGCATTGTCATCATATCGTATTATAATGCCGTTGTCACGTTTGAGTTCTTTACATGTACGCACAATTACAGCCCTAATAACTTCTGATCTTTCTAAAGGCATATTTGGTACTGCTTCTTTGATTACGGCAACAACAACGTCACCAATATGAGCATATTGTTGGTTACCAGCTCCTAAGATTCGAATACACATCAATTTTCGAGCTCCACTATTATCCGCTACATTCAAAAGAGTCTGAGGTTGAATCATATCATTTTTATTTTAATCTGTTATTTCGTTGCAAAGGATAAAAGATAAATAAATAAAAAGAAATATTGTCTGTCTATAAAAAAAATAAACCTATATTTTTTCATCATCACCTTTCTTTTTATTTATGCATCCCTATCCCTCAATAACGAATTGAGTTCGTATAGGCATCTTACGCGCAGCTATTTTAATAGCTGCTCTGGCTACAGTTTCTGATACTCCGCCCATTTCATAAAGTATTCGACCCGGTTTAACAACAGATACCCAATATTCGGGGGCCCCCTTCCCTGAACCCATACGTGTTTCTGCGGGTCTTACTGTAACAGGTTTGTCGGGAAATATACGTACCCATATTTTTCCGCCACGACGCGCATATCGTGTCATTGCTCTTCGTCCTGCTTCCATCTGTCTAGCCGTGATCCAAGCGGGTTCAAGTGCTTGAAGAGCGTATCCGCCGAAACAAATACGATTACCTCGAAAAGATATTCCCTTCATTCTTCCTCTATGTTGTTTACGAAATTTTGTTCTTTTGGGGTTATAGTTGATGGTTCTTTATTAATTAAATTCCATCTCTACTGCAGAACCGGACATGAGAGTTTCTTCTCATCCGGCTCCTCGCGAATGAAATGATTCATTAATATTACTACAGGTTTCGCGGGCGAATATTCACTCTTTCGTGCTTTATTCGTAGGGTCAGACCTTTGACTTTTAGAATAAATTAATTTGTTCTTGGTTCGTTCCGCCATCCCCCCCAATGAATCATAATGAATCATTAGGATTCATTTGTTTTCAATGGAATCTTATGCAATCATGGGTTCTGTCGTTCCTATAGCCTCTTCGTTAATGGTTAGGCCCAAACTCTGCAATGGAGCCCCAACAAAATTTGTTCCTGAGTCAATTTTCTTAGTTTCTATTAACCCAAGGCTCTTTATCAAAAATTTTTAATTATTGATATTATATCAGTATTGATGCTTTATCACACTGCCTTTGTGAGATAATTCATAGACCATACATATTGGAATAATATATCATTGATACTTTTATTCTCTCTTTCTATCATCCTTCCATTTATCCACATCCCTTTATTTTTGCTTCGCAGCCTTTTAAAAATTTCAGTTGCTACAACTATATGATTGATTCAGTCATATAGTGACTGTTTATTGGAATCTCGACAATATGAAGCTATAAGTTGGTTATAAGTTTATATAGTTAGTAAGTTCATAGTGAGGGTTGGTCAAATTTTTTTAATCCAACTATACTCTAAACTCTAAAAAACTAACGAGTCACACACTAAGCATAGCATTTATACTAAATGGTCAATCTAATTTTTATTCAACCTTATAGAATATAGAATTTTAATTGCTTGGTTTTGTTTGATTTAACGGAATAAAGAATGAAATTTGTCATGTCTTTTTCGTTTGTTCTATCGCTGGACAGAACGGCAAGACAAATAAAAGTACATTATTTCTCGTCTACAAATATCCAAATTTTTATGCCTAATACTCCATAGATAGTTCGAGTTGCATAGGAACAATGATCAATTTTAGCACGAATTGTTTGTAGAGGAACCCTACCTTCTCTGATCCATTCGACGCGTGCAATTTCTTTTCCGTCAATACGCCCGGCAATTTGTACTTGAATTCCCTTTGCATCCGTTTGTTCAGTTAATTCAATAGCTTTTTTCATTGCCTTTCGAAATGAAACTCTATTTTTTAATTGTAAAGCTATATATTCTGCAAGAATATTAGGTTGTCCATAAGGGTTTTCAACTCTTGTTATAGCTATGTTAAGTTTACGGTTTACAGAATGAAAATCCTTTTGTACATTCATCTGTAATTCTTCGATTCCTCGTGTTCGGCCCTCTATTAATAAATTAGGGAATCCAATATGGATTATGACTTGGATCAAATCGATTCTTTTTTTTATTTGTATACGTGCAATTCCTTCGAAACCTGAGGACGTTCTCTTATTTTTTTGTACATAATCCTTGATACAATTCCGTATTTTTTCATCTTCCTGTACACCTGCGGAATAATTTTGTGGTTGTGCGAACCAAAAGGAATGATGACTTTGGGTTGTACCAAGTCTGAAACCAAGTGGATTTATTTTTTGTCCCATATTTTTCTATTATCTCTAAATAATTTAGATTTATCCCTCACTACAATTGTTATATGACAAGTAGGTCTTTTTATCGGATAACTACGTCCTCGAGCCCGGGGTCTTAACTTTTTCACAATAGTACCTGCGTTGACTTTAGCTTCACTAATAAATAAATAAGCTTTGTTTAAGCCTATGTTATTACTAGCATTTGCTGCTGCGGAATAAACCAATTTCAAAATGGGATAAGATGCTCGATAAGGCATAAGTTCTAGTATCATAAGTGCTTCTTCATAGGAACGTCCGCGAATCTGATCAATTACTCTTCGTGCTTTGAAAACAGACATACATATATGTTTATGTTGAGCTAAAGCTTTAATTTCTGTACTCCAACGTGAGTTCTTTCTATTTATCATAAGGTTATCCCCCACTAAATGAATAAAAACTGCCTTTTTTACTAAAAAAAAATAATAAAGAAATTAACGACGAGATTTATTATCGGTTTTTGCATGTCTTGCGAAAGTGAGAGTAGGCACGAATTCTCCCAATTTATGACCCACCATACGATCTGTTATATAAATGGGTAAATGTTCCTTTCCATTATGAATAGCTATTGTATGGCCAATCATTGTGGGTATAATGGTAGATGCCCTAGACCAAGTTACTATTATTTCTTTCTCCTCCCTTATATTTAGTTTTTCAATTTTTTCCGATAAATCATTAGCTACAAAAGGATTTTTTTTTATTGAACGTGTCACAGCGGATTACTCCTTATATTACTATTACATTTTAAAAATTGGCATTCTATGCCCAATATCCCAATATATTGATCTAAGTATGAAGGTAGTAAGAATAAATACAATATGGAAAAAGAAAATCCTTTAGCTAGATAAGGGGCGGATGTAGCCAAGTGGATCAAGGCAGTGGATTGTGAATCCACCACGCGCGGGTTCAATTCCCGTCGTTCGCCCATCACATGATTTCAAATTCTAAAAATTAGATTTTCTATATTCCTATTTATTTACGGCGACGAAGAATAAAACTATCACTATATTTTTTCCTTTTCCTACTTCTTCTTCCAAGCGCAGGATAACCCCAAGGAGTTGTGGGTTTTTTTCTACCAATTGGGGCTCTCCCTTCACCGCCCCCATGGGGATGGTCTACAGGGTTCATAACTACTCCTCTTACTACAGGACGCTTACCTAGCCAACGCTTAGATCCGGCTCTACCCAAACTTTTTTGGTTCACCCCAACATTACCCACTTGTCCGACTGTTGCTAAGCAGTTTTTGGATATCAAACGGACCTCCCCAGATGGTAATCTTAATGTGGCCGATTTACCCTCTTTTGCAATCAGTTTTGCTACAGCACCTGCCGCTCTAGCTAATTGTCCACCCTTTCCAAGTGTGATTTCTATGTTATGTATGGCCGTGCCTAAGGGCATATCGGTTGAAGTAGATTCTTCTTTTTATCAATAAAAACCCCTTCCCAAACTGTACAAGCTTCTTCCAAAGCATACGGCTTTCTAGATGTATATGATGATATCTAGACAGATGGATCTTATATGAATCATATGATGAAGTACCACATGAGTGGATATATTAGGAATCCAAATCTGCCGAATCACTCATGTTATGATCTTCTACATCCTAGGTCTCCCCGTTCCGTCATCTGGCTTATGTTCTTCATGTAGCATTCAGACCGAATGACTCTATGAAATTACGTCGATACTTCCACATATTATGGGTAACGTAGGAGACATCTCTATTTTTCCCCGGGGATCTTTATAATTACCACTGTTTAGCTTTTAATTCGCCTCTGACCATCAAATTAAATGTGAATAACCCGTCCTCCTCTCTTTGAAACAAGGGGTGCTTCCGGTTCTGTGCGTGCTTCAAACAATTTTGTCTTCTCCATATTACCATATCTCTAGAGTCAATAATTTTCTATGAGGAACTACTGAACTCAATCACTTGCTGCCGTTACTCAACAGTTTTCTGCTGAGGTTTCTCCCGTAGAGGTACTCAAATTGGATCAGTGATCGATTTCTAGGTTTCGTCGTAAACCTAATTGGTTACTTCCAATTACGTAAATCAATAGTTCAAACCGCACTCAAAGGTAGGGCATTTCCCATTGATATAGGAACTTCTGTACCAGAAACAATGGTATCTCCAATTATAGCCCCTCTGGGATGTAAAATATATCTCTTCTCACCATCCCCATAGTGTATGAGACAAATGTGTGCATTTCGATTAGGGTCGTATTCTATGGTTACGATTCTACCAGATATGTCTTTTTCATTCCGTCGAAAATCTATTTTTCGGTATAGACGCTTATGACCTCCCCCTCTATGCCCTGCGGTAATGATTCCTCTGGCATTACGACCTTTACTACAACGACGCTGTCCATGGATCAAATTATTTCGTGGATTGGATTTTACTTGACTGTCTATGGCTCCATTGCGTGTGCTCGGGGTAGAAGTTTTGTATAAATGTATTGCCGTGTTATTAAGTATTTTGCTTTAAGTTCTTTTCTCTATAAGAGGTGGAATAGAATAACCCGGTTGAAGCGTAATGATCATACGTTTGTAATGCATTGTATGTCCCATAATAGGTCCCATTCTTCTACCCTTTCCGGGGACTCGATGACTATTTATAGCTATTACCTTGACGCCAAAGAAGAGTTCGACCCAATGTTTTATTTCTGTCCTAGTTGATCCTGATTCGACATTAGAAGTATATTGATTGTTCCCCAATAACCGAATACTTTTTTCTGTAAATACTGCATATTTGATTCCATCCATAAATCCATTTTCTTCCCTATGAGTTCCAGTATCGATAAGAATTCTAGTTCTTACTGTTCATATGTTATGGTATTAATATACCATACCAATTCGGTATGTATGGATGATGAGATTCCATTGATACAGAGCCAATTCTAATAGACTTATTGAACGTTCCCATTGGCGTGCATCCAGCAGGAATTGAACCTACGAATTTGCCAATTATGAGTTGGGCGCTTTAACCATTCAGCCATGGATGCTTAACAGGGATCATCGTACATCGTGAATAACCAAATTCCAATTGAAATGAAATCTTTAGGAGGAATCAATGAGAGGACATCAATTTAAATCCTGGATCTTCGAATTGAGAGAGATCAAGAATTCTCACTATTTCTTAGATTCATGGACCAAATTCAATTCAGTGGGATCTTTCACTCACATTCTTTTCCACCAAGAACGTTTTATGAAACTCTTTGACCCCCGAATTTGGAGTATCTTACTTTCACGTGATTCACAGGGTTCAAGAAGCAATCGATATTTCACGATCAAAGGTATAGTACTGCTTGTAGTAGCGGTCCTTATATCTCGTATTAACAATCGAAAGATTGTCGAAAGAAAAAATCTCTATTTGATGGGGCTTCTTCCTATACCTATGAATTCCATTGGACCCAGAAATGAGACATTGGAAGAATCTTTTTGGTCTTGCAATATCAATAGGTTGATTGTTTCGCCCCTGTATCTTCCAAAAGGGAAAAATAGTTCTGAGAGTTGTTTCGTGGATCCGCAAGAGAGTACTTGGGTTCTCCCAATAAATAAAAAGTGTATCATGCCTGAATCTAACCGGGGTTCGCGGTGGTGGAGGAACCGGATCGGAAAAAAGAGGGATTCTAGTTGTAAGGTATCTAATAAAACCGTAGCTGGAATTGAGATCTCATTCAAAGAGAGAGATCGCAAATATCTGGAGTT